GTTTCACTCCGATAGTATCGTCACTCGGGTCGATGCAGAGGAAATGAATGCATTTCTATACTATACTAAGTAAGTGAAATAGCTAAAAGATAATCTGGATCATGCCATATCACTTAACTTAGTATACTGGATCTTACGGAGCCTGTTCATGCACGGCATGGTTTTTGGGTCTGATCATAGAAAAGATTCTCTTCAAGCGAACCAGCCTATCCTCTGTATGGGGCTTACGCGGTGGTTGGAACAAAGACACATTTTTTTTGAATTCCAATGTGGCAGATAACATATATCTGCATGGCCTAATCACTAGTTCAAGTCACACACTCCCATAATCCATTTTCTCTTCGGAGAATTAACTTCAACTATTCGTGTCAAATAAATAACACAATATTGTGATTGTGGAGTTGAAGGAAAATATCCAAACCATGTCTTATTCTTTTCAATAATCCATACTTGTAGCAATGAAATACTCCAAAATTGAGAACTGAGTGATTACAAATATCTATGATCTTTTCTATAAAGTCTATAAAGGACCAGAAATCCCTTGCTTACGTATCATTGGGAAGTGCATTAACATAAATACGGCAGTAAGAAGGGGTAATACAAAAGTATGTAAACTATAAAAACGAGTCAAAGTGGATTGTCCCACACTAGCACTTCCGCGTAATAATTCTACCAAAGGCGATCCTATTACAGGAATAGCGTCAGGTACGCCTGTTACAATTTTGACTGCCCAATAACCAACTTGGTCCCAAGGTAAGGAATAACCAGTTACACCAAAAGATGCGGTCAATACACCCAGAACCACACCTGTAACCCAAGTCAATTCGCGAGGTTTTTTAAATCCACCGGTGAGATACACCCGAAATACGTGCAGGATCATCATTAGGACCATCATACTTGCCGACCAGCGATGAACTGATCGGATTAACCAACCAAAGTTAGCTTCATTCATTATATATTGAACAGAAGCAAAAGCCTCAGTAACGGTCGGGCGATAGTAAAACGTCATAGCAAATCCCGTAGCTACTTGGACTAAAAAACAAGTAAGGGTAATTCCTCCTAGACAATAAAAAATGTTAACATGAGGAGGAACGTATTTACTAGTTATATCATCTGCAATCGCCTGAATCTCGAGACGTTCTTCGAACCAATCATAGACTTTATTGAGATAGGTAACCCAAGAGGACTCCCCCTCTGAGAACCGTATATGAGAATTTCATCTCATACAGCTCAAACATAAACACCTCAATACTGGTTGAAACGGATATAGAATAAATAGAAGGTTTGAAACTTCTTACTAGTTCTAGTTTCTCCTTTGCTTCAATCTTATCTCTTCTCTGAAGATATGAAAAAAAAAACCGAAAGCTTTGTGGTGATAATGCCAAAATATCAAGTCGGCTCATTCGTCTTTATATTGCTTTATATAGATCGTTACAGGCCTCTTGAATCTTCTATTTCCCTATTTTGTTTTCTTTCGTTGATTTATTATTTTTATTTGTGTTTAATTTAATTAATTTTAATTAATATGTCTTTGTATTTATTTATTTTTTATAGGAATTCTCTTGTTAAGACCCTATGAATCGATTGAAACCTCAGATTCATACTATAACCACGATGATTCAATAAAACCTTAAAGCTAAGTCCAATGATTCTCTGAGTAAAAACCATTGTATCATCACTTATTCAATGAATATTAATTAAATTAATAGATATATATCATAAAATGACTGAAAATCCAAAGAAATAGTTCGTCTTAAACTAAGCAAAGCATAAAGAGGCGTTTGAAAGAAGAAAAATCTTTCAATTTATACTTAATTCTTTGCATTTTTTTTAGTCCGGCCGCGGGGTCTGAATATTAAGTATGAATCATAGTTTAAATATTTCGTGCTCGATTTCATATATTCTGTGTTTCAGATAATAGACTAAATATCCGACGCGATAAAACACATCTCTATGAAGATGGCAGACCCATTCTCTGTACTATCAATAGGATCAATTATAACAAGTCACACACTCATATTCCGAACTACAGAAACAAAGAAATTCCGCGGTCGAACTACCAAAATCAAAATAAATATATAAATATGGGCTAGAAATCCGAGCCCCCTAAAGGATTCACTTTGTATTGAAAAGCTAACACTTCACAGTTCTTGTGATCTTCTAATTCATTGAAATTCCGTCCAGTAAAACGGAAGAATTATAAATCTCCAAAATAATAGATAGGAATATCGCAAATAGAGCCATTGCGACACCCATCAAAGGAGTGGTTCCCCATCCAGGAGCTACTTTACCATATTCCGAATTCAATGGTTTCAATAAACCCCCTACATTTGTTGATCTTGGACCAGATCTGGAATTACTCTCAACGGTTTGTGTAGCCATAAATCCTATTGTTTTAATTAAGATCTGTTGACTTTGTATACTATTCCGTTGTAAATAAACGATCTTATCATAGATCCATTGTGGTCTTGAAATTATATAATAATGGAAACAGCAACCCTAGTCGCCATCTCTATATCTGGTTTACTTGTAAGTTTTACTGGGTATGCCTTATATACCGCTTTTGGGCAACCCTCTCAACAACTAAGAGATCCATTCGAGGAACACGGGGACTAGTTCTAGTTAAAGTACTAAGCCTCCCAATATAGGGAGGCTTAGTACTTCAATTGATAAAATGAAAAATAATTTATTTCACCTTTTTCGTTGGAACTTTAGGGGGTTCTCGAAAAAAGATAGCGAAAAAAATTATCCCTAGAGTCGAGACTAAAAGGAATGTATAAACCAATGCTTCCATAGATTCGATCGTGGTTTACAATTATAGCTTCCATACCTGTTTATTTTCCTACCTAAAGAAAGAGCAAAAGTCAAAGAAAAAAAGTAGATTCGAAAGATATGATAACAATGTTATATTATATCAGACTACTTGTCTTTTTGTAGTTGGATCTCCAAGTTTTTGGAATGCGCCAAATTCTACTTGAGCATCCAAATCTGGGTCAATACCAGCAAAAACATCTCTGAATAAGGTTCGAGCACCATGCCAAATGTGTCCGAAGAAAAAGAGCAAAGCAAACGAAGCATGTCCAAAAGTAAACCAACCCCTCGGACTGCTACGAAAAACACCATCAGATTTCAAAGTAGCACGATCTAATTCAAAAATTTCACCCAATTGAGCGCGTCTAGCATATTTTTTAACAGTAGCAGGATCACTATAACTAACTCCGTTAAGTTCGCCGCCGTAGAACTCAACAGTTACACCTACTTGTTCAACACTATACTTTGATTCTGCCCTTCTAAAAGGAACATCAGCTCTAACAATTCCGTCTCCATCTACCAAAACAACTGGAAATGTTTCGAAAAAGGTAGGCATACGACGTACAAAAAGTTCACGCCCTTCTTTATCTCTAAAGATGGGGTGTCCTAACCATCCAACAGCTATCCCATCCCCGTTGTCCATTGAGCCCGCTCTGAATAACCCCCCCTTTGCCGGATTATTCCCAATGTAATCATAAAAAGCAAGTTTTTCCGGAATTTTAGACCAAGCTTCTGAGAAACTTTGATTTTCAGCGAGTCCAGCACTAACTCTTCTATATATTTCTTGCTGGAAGTATCCCTGATCCCATTGATAACGAGTGGGACCAAATAATTCGATGGGGGTAGTTGCTGAACCATACCACATAGTTCCAGCAACTACAAAAGCAGCAAAAAAGACAGCAGCGATACTACTGGAAAGGACGGTTTCAATATTGCCCATACGTAATCCTTTGTATAGACGTTGAGGCGGACGAACACTAAGATGAAATAGGCCCGCTAATATGCCCAATGTACCCGCTGCAATATGATGAGAGGCTATTCCGCCCGAAACAAACGGATCAAAACCTTCCACACCCCACGCTGGATTTACAGATTGTACTTTGCCAGTTAGTCCATAAGGATCGGACACCCATATTCCAGGGCCATACAAACCTGTTACATGAAATGCGCCAAAACCAAAACAAGCCACCCCTGAAAGAAATAAATGAATTCCAAAAATCTTGGGCAAATCCAAAGACGGTTTTCCTGTACGTTCATCAGTAAATATTGCTAGATCCCAATACACCCAATGCCAAATAGCTGCTAAGAAGCACAAGCCAGAAAACACAATATGCGCTCCGGCCACACCTTCATAACTCCAAATGCCTGAATTCGTTACAGCCCCCCCTGTGATACTCCAACCACCCCACGAATCAGTTATTCCTAAACGAGTCATGAAGGGTATAACGAACATACCTTGTCTCCACATTGGATCAAGAACGGGATCAGAAGGATCAAAAACGGCTAATTCATATAGAGCCATTGAACCGGCCCAACCAGCAACCAGAGCTGTATGCATTATATGGACAGCAATCAACCGACCGGGATCATTCAATACAACGGTATGAACACGATACCAAGGCAAACCCATGGAAATACCCCTTTTTATCAAAGAAAGATAAAGACTATGTAACTTTATTGCATTTTAAAAACGATACTATGGACCTCCCCCCTTCAGTGGATTCTCTCCGAGCAGGAGATAATATTTGTTCTCTTCTGCTGGCACTAATCAAACAATTCTGTTCGTAGGAACAAAGAGAAGCAGATCTATTCTATACCCGATAAGCCCCAATACGCAATGGTGGGTTGAGCCCATTTTCTATGAGTGAATCCATCCATACTTAGTCATCATTCGAAAGACCTATTTTTATTAGTTACTTTATTAATTCTGTCTTCCGTTCTGACCATGGCTAAAATGAATAACGGCCAATTTTTATGAAGACAATTAAACCCATTATTACGTTTCCACATCAAAGTGAAATATAGTACTTCATTTTTTGTTAATGCCTATTGGTGTTCCAAAAGTACCTTTTCGAAGTCCTGGAGAGGAAGATGCATCTTGGGTTGACGTATAGTGCGGCTTGTCAGATATATTGGGTCATATGGTATTTCCCCGTTCTCTCCCTCGATCGAGATATCCCTTGTTTCACCCAATCAATTTATTAAAAATTTGGCGCGTGAGGTGCAATTAGATCCGTTTTGGGGGGATCCAGATGAATATTACCATCTCAATAAAACTTATTTATGGTTGGCTTGGTTGGACCAAGAAAATGAAGTATCCAGGCTCCGTTTAGAAAAAACCCAATTAGTAATAGATCGGCGATTACTACTTGTATCATAAACGATTTTCTTATTAAATTAGAAAGAGGGGTGATCTCAAAGTGTTAATTAATCGAACGGAAGAAAGGCATCAAATGAATTCAAAAAAGAAGTGGTATTGGGAGCATTTATCCTATATGTGCAAATAGAAATCGGGGAAATCTTTACCTGGAGTAGAGCATAAACCTAAAAAAATGGAAGGGGCCCCTTCAGGAACAAGAAAATTACATCGTAATTTGGATTGGATCTCGATGAAACAATATATCAATGAGAAGTTTGTTTGATAAGTGTAGTGAATTTCGTATTATAGGTTATAGGAAAACGAGCAAAAACTTATCTTTTTTTTATGGAAGAAAAAGGGTTCCTTTGTTAAAAGTTAGATAGAACCTACTCTAAGCCAAAATAAAGGGGCTGGAATCTTATACATTGATCTTTTTTCCGCGATTTTTTGAACCGTATGCCTCAAAAGGTGCATGTACGGTTCCTAAGGGATAGTTTTTTATCCTAATCAACCGACTTTATCGAGAAAGATTGCTTTTTTTAGGCCAAGAGGTTGATAGTGAGATCTCAAATCAACTTATTGGTCTTATGGTATATCTCAGTATAGAGGATGATACCAAAGATCTCTATTTGTTTATAAATTCTCCCGGAGGATGGGTAATACCCGGAGTAGCTATTTACGATACTATGCAATTTGTAAGACCAGATGTACATACAATATGCATGGGATTGGCCGCTTCAATGGGATCCTTTATCCTGGTCGGAGGAGAAATTACCAAACGTCTAGCATTCCCTCACGCTTGGCGCCATTGAGTTTTTTATTTGAAATTTGAAAGAAAAAAAAACTATGCCTTAGCAGGAATATTAAGTAATAATAGCATGGCACTTCGAATTTGATATGATAAAACTCTCTTTTTTTTTACATTAAATTATGTATCGAAAGAGTAGTATGAGATAATAAGATATTCCGATTTTATCTTGGGGTAGTCCATTTAAGCGGCACAAACTTTTTTTTGTTTTCACACCGGAAGCGTTTTAACAATATTTATTTTTTATAGAAAAGATTCATTTTTTGCCTTAGCTCAAAAAAACTTTGGGATTGCTGAATCACAGACGAAATAAATATATAAAGCAACGGAACCATCATAGTATTTATTAACTCCCCCGAAAGGAAGGGTGGTAATTGGATCATTTACCGATCTGCGTCTGATAGATCCTAGATTTTCTCTTTATTGGCTGTAAGGTAAAAGTAAATTCCATTAGAGAGCCGTATGCACTGCACAAAAAATGCCCGTACGGTTCTTCAATTCTTTTTTTTTTTTTTGTTTGCACCTCATCATCCTGCAAGATAGAGAAACCATTTATTTATCATCAGGGTAATGATTCACCAACCCGCAGCCTCTTTTTATGAGGCACAAACGGGAGAATTTATCTTGGAAGCGGAAGAACTACTGAAACTGCGCGAAACCATCACAAGGGTTTATGTACAAAGAACGGGCAAACCCTTATGGGTTGTATCCGAAGATCTGGAAAGAGATGTTTTTATGTCAGCAACAGAAGCCCAAGCTCATGGAATTGTTGATCTTGTAGCGGTTGAATGAAGGATTTCGCTGAAATCCCTACTATATGTTGTGTTGAGATTGTCTTTATATTCTTATTCTTACCGGGTTTAATATTCTATTAAATATAAATAGATTAAAAAAAAAAAAGCGATTCATAATCATCCGGTTAGGATCGATCTCAACCAGCCTATTATGTATACGATACAGCATGCCAACCATTAAGCAACTTATTAGAAATACACGACAGCCAATAAGAAATGTCACGAAATCCCCCGCTCTTCGGGGATGTCCTCAGCGCCGAGGAACATGTACTAGGGTGTATGTGCGACACGTTTAGATCATGAGCTAGGGCTGGGACACAAAAAAAAGACAAACTGTATGTTTCCAGCATCAATGATCAATACCAGTGAATAGGATAGAAATAGACTATGAATAGGATAGGATACAATGGAAGAATTCCACTCACTATCTACAAATCAAAAAGATCCATTATCTCCCTGTGTATTCCATTTATGGTTTCCATTGGTGCAAATCCAATCACCTGAATTTAAGATGAGAAGCAATTCCCCTTTGGTAAGAAATGGTTATCCATTAAGCGGGGGAAATATATAAGCAGAAAAATTATGTTCCCACTCTTGCAAAAACGGACTAACAGGGTCAGCTACCTAGCTAACTTTCATAATTAAATACCGTTACTGTATGGGTTAGATCTCATTGTGAAAGACCTATTACTAAATAATATAATTCATGGGTAGAGCCAAAGGATGTGAACTGTACAAGTTACCAATAATGTTGATTAAATGAAGGAAGGGGTTCCGGTGTATAGAAAGGACCTCACCGTTTAAGAAGTAACCATAGAAACGATGGAACCACTATTTCTTTATCCATATCCATTTAAATTTTAGTTTTATATTTACTATGTTTTTGTGCGGTGAAATGGAAAAAAATATATATAGTGGTCGGGGAGGTTATAGTAGCCAAAGCCATTGGAATTTTTATTTTATACATTGGAAGAATCTGTTTTGTTATTAATCGACCAGTAAAGAGGAAAATAATAACTAAAAGAACGGAAATCAATTAGTTATTCAGCAAAGTTTCATTTAGTCAATGACCAGAATTAGACGAGGATATGTAGCTCGTAAACGTCGAACAAAAATCCGTTTATTTGCATCAAGCTTTTGGGGGGCTCATTCAAGACTTACTCGAACTATTACTCAACAGAAAATAAGAGCTTTGGTTTCTGCTCATCGGGATAGAGATAGGCAAAAGAGGGATTTTCGTCGTTTGTGGATCACTCGGATAAATGCAGTAATTCGCGAAAATAAAGTATCCTATAGTTATAGTAAATTTATAAATGATCTGTACAAGAGTAAATTGCTTCTTAATCGTAAAATACTTGCACAAATAGCTATATTAAATAGGAATTGTCTTTATATGATTTCTAATGAGATCATAGAGGAAAAGGATTGTAAGGAATTTACCGAAAAACTTAAATGACATTCCCCGGAGAATGAACTCCGGGAAGATATAGTATAAATTAGTATAAGAAAAAATTGATAAGATGATAAAGTCGTCAAAATGAGTTAACTCGCTCAAACAAAAAAACTTTAATTCTTCCCCGATTCTTTGATTCTTTTTTTTTTATTACAACACGAAAATTTAATTTTGATTTTATTATTTTTAGAACAAAATATCCATCTGGGTTTGAGTTCATAGCATATTGGAATTTTGATTTGATTGAAGAGTAAGCCTATTTATTTCTGGTTCTAAAACCAGTAGTTCTAGCGGTCGACTCGGTTCTTTCAAACTGTTTCTCGTTATTAAGAAAAGGTAACAAAGATAAAATGCGCGCTTGTTTTATAGCAATAGTAATTAATCGTTGTTGTTTCAAGGTCAATCTATTCACGCGCCTAGATAAAATTTTTCCTTGTTCACTAATAAACCGACTAATTAAACTCATATTTCTATAATCAATTCGATCCCCCGATTGGATCGGGGGCAAACGCCTACGAGAAGATCGTTTGGATTTAAGAAAGGGTCGCTTGGATTTATCCATGGTTTGTTTGTTCCTTATCCCTGAAAATCCTATTTCTGAGTTCTAATTCTTTTTTTTTTTTTAGATCCACCTGAAATAGAAGAAATAGAAATTAGGATTTACTTTAGTTATATTAAAATATATATTATATATATAATATGTCATTTTTAATGTTCCTTGGAAGAGTGACAAACAGACCTGCATTCGATCTATTTCTTTATCTCTCCATGAACCGTATGTTTGTAACAATAGGGACAGAATTTTTTCAATTCCAATCGACTCGGCGTATTGTGTCGATTCTTTTGGGAAATATATCTGGAAATGCCCGTTGATTCTTTATTAACCCCGTTTCGGACACAACTGGTACATTCCAAAATAACCGTTACTCGGACATCTTTACTCTTGGCCATGAACCCCCTTTGGTTTTTGATTCGCTCAACTCTTCCATTTTTTCAATCTGAAGCGAATAAGAAAGGAACAAAGAAAAAATAGAAGTTGCTAACTCTAAATCTAATTATGAAAGATTTCGTTACAATCACTAGAGTAATAGTCAAAAATTAGTAAATAATAAGGAATACAATTATTTCAAACTATATTTCTAATTGCAGTACAGTATCTTATTTAACTATTTTTTATGATACTGTTGCCCTAGGAGCACATTTCCATCCCCGTTCTCACTCTATTATAATCTAAATTTAAGCCGGGATTTTCGCTGAGATTGAATAGACTTTAGTCTTTTTCAAAAAAAAAAATAGCAATTAATTAGTTACAGCTATTTGATTGTATCTCTAATCCCCTTCCCGTATCAATAGCTAAAAAGAAAAAAAGGGGAATGTCAACGCATCGGGGAATAAACGATTGATCTCTATTAATAAACCTGCTAAAGATCCGAACCATAGAGTACTTAGTACTGGTGCCACGGAAAGATATGTTTTTAGATCTCGCATTGAAAATCCTCCTTCTTTTTGTTTTTAACGTCTCATATGGGTATAGATAAGTCTTTTATTATTTTATTATATGTTATACAATATGTTATATGACATGAGTCCCCCCAAAAAAGAAGAAATGACAATCAAAATTATGGAAGAAATAACACTATGGAAAAGAAGACAGGGATTCTCTACAATGAAACTGTAGACCAATTGAAAGGGATGTAGCGCAGCTTGGTAGCGCGTTTGTTTTGGGTACAAAATGTCACGGGTTCAAATCCTGTCATCCCTACCTATTCTATTAC